TTTTCCACCGAGCTAGAAGAAGAAAGACGTCGATGCCTTTAGTAAACTAAAGTTATCGTTTAATAGCTATTTTGCTTCAATCTATCCTATCAAAAAAAAAGTGAAGATTTAGTTACGATTAGAAATAGACTTTTCTATCTCTTTATCCATGGATCCTTTATTCATACTTATTCAATTGGAAATATTGATCCAATAAAAAAAAATTATGTTTCGTAATTTCATAATCCAATTTTTCAATTTATAATTGACCTTTGGAGACAAATCACGAGAATTTAGATTATTCCTCGAGTATTTCATTGAGAGGTAAAGGATTTAATCCTTTTCAGAAATAAAGTTTTTAATCGGAATATGAATCAAACCGAAAGATCCCTTAACTACTGAGGGGGTTAATAGAACGAATCACACTTTTACCACTAAACTATACCCGCTACAATGTGATTATTGTATATAAATGGACTCTTTGTCAAACAAAGGACTCTGGCGTCCTCAAGATAGGATCAGAAAAAATCCTGAAAATTAGAGCGTTGCCGTCTTTCGTTAGAAGGCTTGATAAAATTAGAAAGGGGGATACCCATTAGCTTTTTCTTTTTATTTTTTATCCAAATAATTTGTATTATTTAGTAATATAATAAATCAAAATTCTAAATAAGAGAAAGAAAAGAAGTCAGAAAAGAAAGAATAGAAATGTCTTTTTGGTTATATATTCTATCATAGAAACAGGAAGAGTCCTTTTCCGCTTCTAATTATTCTTTCACTTTAATTTCATTAAATACCAAGATTTTTTTGCTACAGCAAGCAAAGGGAGATCGCGGAATTATAGGAATCATAGATAATCATAGATAAAAAAAAAATGGATTTGATTTGAAAAAAAAAAAAGAGCCCGGCCGGGTCGGTCTGACCAGGCCAAGCCGGGGAAATTTGAAATCAAAAAAGCCCCGCGATATTTTTTTATTTGAAATATCTTTATAGACTATAGAACCCTTTCTTAAATTTTTGATATATATTTATATCTTTATTTTCTATTTTTTATATTTCTATAAAAAAAATATATGGAATGAAATTGTTGATAAAAGGGGTATCTATATAATAATCTATTTATTTGAATTTCTATTTCAAATAGATTAGATAAAATCTATATATATAAGAATAAGAAAAGAAAGAATCAAATAAAATGAAAATGAAAGAGGGGCTTTTTTTTTCAAGCATTATCATTCCTTTTTGTGAACTATAACATAGTAATTATCCTTTTTCAATTAGGAGAGATGGCTGAGTGGACTAAAGCGTCGGATTGCTAATCCGTTGTGCGAGTTATTCGTACCGAGGGTTCGAATCCCTCTCTTTCCCTTCCGTTTTTTGACAATAGAATCAATCAAATCCTAATACCATTTATAAAAATGAAGGGAGGAACCCCACTTTTTTTGTTTTATTCTTCGCGTCCGGGATTACGTCCCGGATCATTAGATAGGAATCCGAAGATGAAGAGCGAAACAAAGAATATTACTACGGTATAAACAAAGAGTTTGAGCGTAAGCATTACACAATCTCCAAGATCATTTTATTTTTTCAAAAAAAAAAAGAGAGAATAGATTCCCTGTTTTTAGACCACATATCCTATTTTGTTGACCTTGACACCAAGAAATCAAGCGGTTTCTTTCTAGAAATTGTGGAAAAGAGTTTTCAAAAATTGATTTGAAATAAGAGTTGAATCTTTCATTACAAAAGAATTTCTTTCATACTTAGATATATTGTGGTGGACTCTAAGTCTAAGTAGTGTTTTCGATCAAAAACGGGTCAGAATGAGGAAATGGGGTAATCCAGATTTCTCGCGGCTATCCAAAAATTTCAAAGTTTGAATTGAGGGTTCCTTCATACTGTAAGACTTATACTTATCTGATTTTTGCAATTATTATCATTTTTTTTTTCTCGAATAAATCATGAATTTTTCTGGGACAGTGTTAAGGATCTCATCGAAAACTTACAGCGGCTTGCCAAACAAAGGCTAAGAGAAAAAAGAGAAGAGGTATTACTGGCATAACATCGACGATTGGATTCAAAAAAGCATAGGCTTCGGGCAATTTGGCGAATAAAAAACTACCCGAAAACGGCGTAGAATTCAAACAAATACTGATCAAATTAAAGATATTAAGCATAACAAAATTTTTTTCTTGGAGATTATTTTGATTGAGTTATTAATATGTTTTTGAGATAAGGAAAAAATGAAGAAAGGAAAATAAGTCTGATTCAAAAAAACATATTTCTTTGAACTCATCCAATCAAAAAAGCCCTTCCATTTTTCTTTTTTTTTTTTTTAGAAGAGAATTGAAGAAATGAGACTTTCATACAATATCTTAATTGAATTCTATGTAATGATCAATAAATTCGGTTGAATTCTATATCTAGACGTGTCAAAATCCTAACAAAAAACTAATCCATTTCATACATTTTAGGAACTGGAATTGACGAAAAAGGAATCCCCATATTACTCTTTAGTAGTTTCAAATAGAAATCAAAATGGGGCGTGGCCAAGTGGTAAGGCAACGGGTTTTGGTCCCGCTATTCGAAGGTTCGAATCCTTCCGTCCCAGAGCATACTCGTTTTCTATATCAGAATAAAGATAAAATAAAAGAAAAAAAAAATGAATCTTTCTTAACTACCTTCTAAGATAAGAATAGAAGAATAAGAGTCAATCAAATATTGGGCATTCTCTTTTTATGATTCATCATTCCCATAAAATTCAATTGGGAGAGGAGATAGGGGTTAATCAGTAATATAAGATATCAATTTGAATATCTGTCTATGTCCAGTCCAAATCTCATTAATCAAAAATAAAATTACATATGAAAATATGTTTTTTCTTGGGATCTCTTAGGTTATTTGATGTTTGATTCTAATGAATAATTGTAACGCCATTAACAATTGACACGGGTGTGATTCATACACCCCATCTGCTTTACTTTCGGGAAAGATTAGTTGAACCTCAAGCCAAAGAAGCCTTACAAAAAAAGGAGGTTTATACACAGGGATTGCTAACCTAATAGGTCCTGTTGCGATTTTTTTGAATATTATTATTTGTTTCTGAGTCCTTACCTTAATTATAGATATTAAACTAAATAGAAACTACATATTTAACACATAATATGTATAATTACTTCCAATTAGTAGAATTGAATTGTTCAGCCTACCTGATAGATACGGAAATTTCCTATACTTTGTGATTCTGATTTTCTATTTCAGAATGAAATAAAAGAAAAACAGTTAAATTCAACTTTCTCCTTTATCAGTCTTTTTTTTTTTCAATTCAATATTTATTTATTTATATTGATTTTTTAGAAGTCCTTAGTTAGTACTTGAATTGAAGAACTGTGAGATTGTCGAATCTATTCTATCGACTTATTTGAAGAGACAATGTAAGGCGGATTCAAAAAGATTTTTTTGATTTGTTTTCTTTTATTTAAAATTGAGAATATTCCTGGTATATTTTTCTTTTTTATTACACAAATAAAAATATATATTTTATATAAGAAAAATCAGGTTAATTTGAATTTTTACTGAGACTTTTTCTTCATCATCAATTACCTATTCTTCATCATCAATTACCTATTTATTGTTTTCATATTTGATTTTCATCTATTCATAATCTATTCATATAGAAGAATAAAATAAGTCTCATATAAGTTAAGTATATTAGGAAGAACTATAGATTACTACGCACAGACTGAACCAATGACTATTCAGGATTTCCTAACTGAATCAATTACATACCTATTCAAAAAAAACTAGGGGAATGTTATGGTAAAACTTCGTTTGAAACGATGTGGTAGAAAGCAACGTGCGACTTGAAGGACATGATCAATTGGCTGTGGATATCAAAACCACCACTTTTTTTTATTATATAGAAATCAAAGTGCTCTTGGCTCGACATTCTTTTTTCTGTTCTATTAGAATCCGTGTTTTTGTTGGGTTGGAATATAAATAGTATAGGATGGAGCTCGAGTAGAAAAGATTTATTTTTAAGGGGAAAGGATCTAGGGTTAGTTAAGACAAATCAATAAGTTGTTCCAACTTCGTACGTAAGTCTATTTTTGATATAGAAATTGAAAGGGTCCGACTCAAAGCATTTTCAAATCAAAAAGTCAAATTGTTGGAATTGGTAAAACTCTTTCGATCAAAAGGTTATCGTGCGGGAATCAATTGTTCATATGATTCTTTGATAGAAAGAGATCACAAACAAAAAAAAGAGAAAAAAGGGGCATGTTGCTGCCATTTTTTGAAATTATTAAAGATCTCCGAACTCATGTTTAAACCCAATGATTCAAGGCAAAGATAAAGGATCCTGGAACAAGGAAATACCGTTTTCAATTGTCTCAACTACTAGATCAGAATAAAGAATCAAAATCGATTCTAGACAAGACAAACAAAAAAGGGTTAGAGACCACTCAATAAGAAAATACCTAAGAATTTTGAGAGCTATTTGAGAGTTATCCAACTTGAGTTATGAGAGTATGAATGTTTTTTGCTTTTTCGAAAAAATAAGAAGGAAAAGAAAGGGTAAAAAGAAGGGGTTAAATGTCTCATGGATTTGCTGGATTATGGATCGATTTGACATTCTAATTTCATGCATAGATATAACTTCTAATCATTTTTTCTCGAGACGTACGAGGAGAAAACTTCTTATACGTTTCTGGGGGGGGGGTATTTTTTATTCAATTCCATCTATTCTATCCCAATGAGCCGTTTATCAAATCGTTGCAGTTGATGTTCAATCCCGAAGAGAAGGAAGAGATCTTCGAAAAGTGGGTTTTTATGATCCGATATCTAATCAAACCTATTTAAATGTTCCCGCTATTTTATATTTCCTTGAAAGGGGCGCTCAGCCTACAGGAACTGTTCATGATATTTTAAAGAAGGCGGGGTTTTACGGAACTTAAATTTGATTTTAGTTAAAAAAAATGTCATTCATTTTTCATTAATGAAATACAAAAAAGAGGTGTGGATGACTCATATATAGCTTTGGATAAATTTTTCTTTATTATATCCTCCCCCTCCTTTTTTCCTTTGCCCTATTCATATTTCTTAGTATTTTATTAAAAGAAATAAAATACTAAGAAATATGAATAAGAAAAAAATGGAAATCCATTTTTTTTATTTTATTCTTATAGTTTTTTTATATTCTTTTATCATCATTTATATTAAATATTCACAATCATATTGACAACAATATATCGAACAAATATAATTAGATCGTGGATAAATGGATCCATTTCTATTTATCCTTATCAATGCTCCAGGAGTTTTTACTTTATTTCAAATTTAAATGATAGATTCTTTGAATTTGTTGCGATACAAGAAATGAGATTTTTTTGCGTGATACAAGAAGTTATTTTATTAATGAATAATAATGGGGTAACACGAGAGGTAGTCTATCAATTTTCACTTTTTCTCGTTCTATGTTTTTATTTTCTATGAAAATTTCTTGTATTTTTAGCAGATCTGAACCTTTAAATGAATGCTAAAAATCGAGTCGAAATTTTTATTTAATTTAATTTCTTGCTAATTGAAGGGTTTGATTGCATTAGAAAATTTCATATTTTTGATTCCGGTTATATCTCCACATTCTATTTCTTTAGGGGGTTGCTAACTCAACGGTAGAGTACTCGGCTTTTAAGTGCGGCTAGCATCTTTTACACATTTGGATGAAGAAAGGGATTCGTCCATACCATCGGTAGAGTTTCTAAGACCACGACTGATCCTAAAAGGAATATGTGGAAAAAACAGCATGTCGTATCAATAAAGAATTTTAAGAATCTATTTTTTTTTTGTAACAAAAAAATCAATTGAATTCAAAGTTGGGTCGAGTGAATAAATGGATAGAGCCCTAGGGACCAAATTATGGGGAAACAAAAAGCAAAACGAGCTTCTTTTCTTAATTTGAAGGATTACCCGATCTAATTAACCGTTAAAACTAAATTAGTGCCTAATGCGGTAAAGATCTTTCTCATGAGGGGATTATTGATTTTTTTTGAGTCCTAACTATTAGTTATTCCCTATTTATTATGGGTTAAGCATGAATGTGTAGAAGAAGCAGTATATTGATAAAGAAAAGATATTTTTTTCCAAAATCAAAAGAGCGATTAGGTTGAAAAAAATAAAGGATTTCTAACCATCTTCTTATCCTAGAACAAACATACATCAATTAAATGGAAAAAGAGAGGATAGAGAATCCGTTGATGAATCCACCTATCTTCGAGGTATCTATTTTTGTTTATTCTTACTATAAGAATACCTTGGTTTGACTCTATCGCACTATGTATCATTTGATAACCGATTAGATCCCCCACCCTTGCTTTGGTTCAAATCGAGTTTGAAATGGAGGAACTTCAATTCTATTTAGAACTAAATAGATCTCGCCAATATGACTTCCTATACCCACTTATTTTTCGGGAGTATATTTATACGCTTGCTCATGATTATGGTTTCAATAGAAATAAATCATCCATTTTGTTGGAAAGTGTGCGTTATGACAATAAATCCAGTTCACTAATTGTGAAACGTTTAATTACTCAAATGTATCAAGAGAATCATTTGCTTATTTCTGCTAATGATTCGAAACAAAATCAATTTTTTGGGCACAATAAGAATTTGTATTCTCAAATCATATCGGCAGGATTTGCAGTCATTGCGGAAATTCCATTTTCCCTAAGATTAGTATCTTATTTACAAGGGAAAGAAGTAGCAAAATCTCAGAATTTAAAATCAATTTATTCAATATTTCCTTTTTTAGAGGACAAATTCGCACATTTAAATTCTGTGTTAGATGTAGTAATACCTCACCCCATCCATTTTGAAATCTTGGTTCAAGCCTTTCGCTGCTGGTTAAAAGATGCCTCTTTTTTGCATTTATTACGGTTTTTTTTCTACGAGTATTTGAATTTGAAGAGTCTTATTACTTCAAAGAAATCCATTTCTATTTTGAATTTGAATCCAAGATTCTTTTTTTTCCTATATAATTCTCATATATGTGAGTGCGAATTCATTTTCCTTTTTCTCCGTAACCAATCCTATCATTTACGATCAACATCTTCTGCAATCTTTCTTGAACGGATCTATTTCTATGGAAAAATCGAACATCTTGTAGAAGTCTTTTCTAATGATTTTCAGAACAACCTATGCTTGTTCAAGGATCCCTTCATACATTTTGTTAGATATCAAGGAAAATCTATTCTTGCTTCAAATGATACGCCTCTTCTGATGAATAAGTGGAAATATTACTTTATCAATTTATGGCAATATCATTTTTATGTGTGGTCTCAATCAGGAGGGGTCCGTATAAACCAATTATGCAAATATTCTCTTGACTTTCTAGGCTATCTTTCAAATGTGCGATTAAATCCTTCAGTGGTACGCAGTCAAATGCTAGAAAACTTCTTTCTAATAGATAATACTATTAAAAAGCTAGATACAAAAATTCCAATGATTTCTCTGATTGGATCATTGTCTAAA